GCTCCGATGGAGACGAGATCAACGTGTCATTGGTTCAAGAGAAGTTCCCATCGAAGTTCAATATGAATCTTTAGGTACTTATCATGAGATTTATGGGCACTATCTAATAGTAGGAAGTATAACAAAAGAAATCCGTTCTATATACATTCGAACTACTCTTGGTCATATTTCTTTTTATAGAGAATTAGAAGAAGCCATACAGGGTTTTTGTCGAGCCTACTCATACCCTATCTAATCTAATTTATTAGATTAGGCGATGTTTGTGCATAGTGCCTATGGTGATTCAGGTATCCAAAATTTCACTGGTATTCTAATTTCTGAATTTCTGTGTGAATCAAGATTGAGGAAAGGAAGTTTTTGAATCATTGACTTGGGTCCATTGTCGAATCCTACTTAGCAGAAGAAATATAAGAGAAGAGGTACTTATGGCAGAACGGGCTGATCTGGTCTTTCACAATAAAGTGATAAATGGAACTGCTATGAAACGACTTATTAGCAGGTTAATCGATCATTTCGGAATGGCATATACATCACATATCCTGGATCAAGTAAAAACTTTGGGTTTTCAGCAAGCCACTGCTACATCTATTTCATTAGGAATTGATGATCTTTTAACAATCCCTTCGAAGGGATGGTTAGTCCAAGACGCCGAACAACAAAGTTTTATTTTAGAGAAACACCATCATTATGGGAATGTACACGCGGTAGAAAAATTACGTCAATCCATTGAGATATGGTATGCTACAAGTGAATATTTGAGACAAGAAATGAATCCTAATTTTCGTATGACTGATCCTTCTAATCCAGTACATCTAATGTCCTTTTCGGGAGCTAGAGGAAATGCATCTCAGATACATCAATTAGTGGGTATGAGAGGATTAATGTCGGATCCCCAAGGACAAATGATTGATTTACCCATTCAAAGCAATTTACGTGAAGGACTTTCTTTGACAGAATATATAATTTCCTGTTATGGAGCTCGCAAAGGGGTTGTAGATACTGCTGTACGAACATCAGATGCTGGATACCTCACACGTAGACTTGTTGAAGTAGTTCAACACATTATTATACGTAGAACAGATTGTGGTACTATCCGAGGTATTTCCGTGAGACCTCAAAATGGTATGACAGAAAAAATTTTTGTCCAAACACTAATTGGTCGTGTATTAGCAGACGATATATATATTGGTTTGCGATGTCTTGCCACTCGAAATCAAGATATTGGGATTGGACTTATAAATCGATTCATAACCTTTCGAGCACAACCAATATATATTAGAACCCCCTTTACTTGCAGGAGTACATCTTGGATCTGCCAATTATGTTATGGTCGGAGTCCTACTCATGGTGACCTGGTCGAATTGGGAGAAGCTGTAGGTATTATTGCAGGTCAATCAATTGGAGAACCAGGGACTCAACTAACATTAAGAACTTTTCATACCGGTGGAGTATTCACAGGTGGTACTGCCGAGTATGTACGAGCTCCTTCTAATGGAAAAATCAAATGGAATGAGAATTTAGTTCATCCCACACGTACCCGTCATGGGCATCCCGCTTTTCTATGTTCTATGGATTTGTATGTAACTATTGAGAGTCGGGATATTCTACATAATGTAAATATTCCACTAAATAGTTTGATTTTAGTTCAAAATAATCAATATGTAGAATCAGAACAAGTGATTGCTGAAATTCGTGCTGGAACGTCCACTTTTTATTTTAAAGAGAAGGTACGAAAACATATTTATTCTGAATCAGAGGGAGAAATGCACTGGAGTACTGATGTACACCATGCACCTGAATATACATATGGTAATGTTCATTTATTATTAAAAACAAGTCATTTATGGATATTAGCAGGAGGTTCGTGCAGATCTAGTATAGTGTCTTTTTCGCTTCACAAAGATCAAGATCAAATGAATCCTCATGCTTTTTCTGTCGAAGAAAGATATATCTCTGATCTATCAATGACTAATGGTCGAGTAAGATATAAATTGTTAGATACTTCTGATAAAAAAGATAAGAAAATTATTTACTATTCGACAAGACCCGATCAAACCATATCTAATGGTCATTGGAATTTGATATATCCTTCTATTATACAAGGGAATTCTTATTCCTTGGCGAAAAAGCGAAGAAATAGATTCATCATCCCATTACAATATGATCAAAAACGAGAGAATGAACTAATACCCTGTTTTGGTATTTCGATTGAAATACCAAAACAGGGTATTTTACGTAGAAATAGTATTATTGCTTTTTTTGATGATCCACGATACAGAAGAAATAATTCGGGAATTACTAAATATGGGACCGTAGAGGTCAATTCAATTATAAAAAAAGAGGATTTAATTGAGTATAGAGGATCAAAAGAATTTATTCCGAAATACCAAATGAAAGTAGATCGTTTTTTTTTTATTCTCGAAGAAGTGCATATTTTACCTGGATCCTCATTGATAATGGTCCATAACAATAGTATCATTGGAGTGGATACACAACTCGCTTTAAATACAAGAAGTCGAGTAGGCGGATTAGTCCGCCTGGAGAGAAAAAAAAAATATATTGAACTCAAAATTTTTTCCGGAGATATTTATTTTCCCGGAGAGGCAGATAAGATATCTAGGCACAGCGGCATTTTTATACCACCGAAAACAGAAAAAAAAAATTCTAAGGAATCAAAAAAATGGAAAAATTGGATCTATGTCCAACGGATCACACCCACGAAGAAAAAGTATTTTGTTTCGGTTCGACCCGTAGTCACATATGAAATAACTGATGGCATCAATTTAGCAACACTTTTTCCTCAAGATCTCTTGCGGGAAAAGGATAATGTCCAACTTAGAGTTGTCAATTATATCCTTTATGGAAATGGCAAGTCAATTCGAGGAATTTTTAACACAAGTATTCAATTAGTTCGCACTTGTTTAATATTGAATTGGGATCCAGAACAAAATGGTTCTCCGAAAGAGATTCGTGCTTCCTTTATTGAGGTAAAGGGAAATGATCTGATTCGAAATTTCATGAGAATTGAGTTAGTAAAGTCCAGCATTTTATATATCGGAAAAAGATATGATAGGGCAAGTTCAGGATTGATTTCCGATACCGATAATGGATTAGATCGTACAAATATAAATCCTTTTTACTGCAAGGTTAGTATTCAATTACTTACCCAACATCAAGGTACTATTGGTACATTGTTGAATCGAAATAAGGAATGCCAATCCTTGATAATTTTGTCATCATCCAATTGTTCTCGAATTGGTCCATTCAACGGTTCGAAATATAATATGATAAAAGAATCGGATCCCATAATCCCAATTAAGGATTTGTTGTGTCCTTTGGGGACTATTGTCCCTAAAATGGTAAATTTATACTCATTTTACCATTTAATAACTTATAATCAGATCTTGTTAAAGAAATATTTGCTACTTGGTAATTTTAAACAGACTTTCCAAGTACTTCAAGTACTTAAATACTGTTTAATAGATGAAAATAGGAGGATTTATAATCCCGATCCATGCAGTAACATCATTTTGAATTCATTCCATTTGAATTGGCATTTTCTCCATCACGATTATTGGGAAGAGACATCTACAATAATTAGCCTTGGACAATTTTTTTGTGAAAATATATGTCTCTTCAAATATGAACCGCACATAAAAAAATCTGGTCAAATTATAATTGTCGATGTTGACGCTTTAATTATAAGATCTGCTAAGCCCTATTTAGCCACTCCAGGAGCAACTATTCATGGCCATTATGGTAAAATATTTTACGAAGGAGATACATTAGTTACATTTATATATGAAAAATCAAGATCTGGTGACATAACACAAGGTCTTCCAAAAGTGGAACAAATCTTAGAAGTGCGTTCGATTGATTCAATATCAATGAACCTTGAAAGGAGAGTTGAAAGTTGGAACAAAGGTATACCAAAAATTTTTGGAATCCCCTGGGGATTCTTGATTCAAGCTGAGTTAACCATAGCTCAAAGTCATATCTCTTTGATTAATAAAATCCAAAGGGTTTATCGATCTCAGGGGGTACAGATCCATAATAGACATATAGAGATTATTGTACGTCAAGTAACATCAAAAGTGTTGGTTTCAGAAGATGGAATGTCTAATGTTTTTTCACCTGGGGAATTAATTGGATTGTTGCGAGCGGAACGAGTGGGGCGCGCTTTGGACGAAGCGATCTCTTATCGCGCAATCCTATTGGGAATAACAAGGACATCTTTGAATACTCAAAGTTTCATATCCGAAGCAAGTTTTCAAGAAACCGCTCGAGTTTTGGCAAAAGCTGCTCTACGAGGTCGTATTGATTGGTTGAAAGGCTTGAAAGAGAATGTTGTTCTAGGTGGAATTATACCTGTTGGTACAGGATTCAAAAAATTAGTGCACCATTCAAATAAGGACAAAAACTTTTATTTGGAAATCAAAAGAAAGAATCTATTTGACTTGGAAATAAAAGATCTTTTGTTACACCATGGAGAATTATTTTGTTCTTATGTACCAAACAATTTCCATGAGACATTAGAACAATCATTTACGCGATTTCATGATTCCTAAGAGCGGATTCTTTGACTTTAACTATCTTTTAATTATCTGGTCTGGCTTTTAACTTAACTATACTTGTTCTTGTTCGAATATTGATAAAAAAATAAGTAATTAAAAGACATTAATGGTTTGTACTGTGTATTAAAGGTCAATTCCCGGCAGAAGGTTCCATCGGAACAATTACTTATTTCAAAGTACCTCGTTTCTTTGTTAAAAAAAAAAAGAAAAAACAAAAAGGAAGTGTGGGAAAAATGACAAGAAGATATTGGAACATTAATTTAGAAGAGATGATGGAAGCCGGAGTTCATTTTGGTCACGGTACTAAGAAATGGAATCCTAGAATGGCCCCTTACATCTCTGCAAAGCGTAAAGGTATTCATATTACAAATCTCACTAGAACTGCTCGTTTTTTATCAGAAGCCTGTGATTTAGTTTTTGATGCGGCAAGTAGGGGAAGAACCTTCTTAATTGTTGGTACCAAAAATAAAGCAGCGGATTCAGTAGCATCGGCTGCAATAAGAGCCCGGTGTCATTATGTTAATAAAAAATGGCTTGGTGGTATGTTAACGAATTGGTCTACTACGGAAACGAGACTTCAAAAGATCAGGGATTTAAGAGCAGAACAAAAGATGGGTAAACTCAACCGTCTTCACAAAAGGGATGCGGCAATATTGAAGAGAAAATTATTTACCTTGCAAACATATCTCGGCGGTATCAAATATATGACAAGGTTGCCTGATATTGTGATCATCGTTGATCAGCAAGAAGAATATACGGCTCTTCGAGAATGTGTAATTTTGGGTATTCCGACGATTTGTTTAATCGATACAAATTGTGACCCGGATCTCGCAGATATTTCGATTCCATCCAATGATGATGCTATAGCTTCAATCCGATTGGTTCTTAACAAATTAGTATCCGCAATTTGTGAGGGCCGCTCTAGCTATATAAGAAATCCTTGATTATGATTAAGAATCAATAGTGAATTTTGGGGGGATTTTTTGGATTCGGTTACTATTCTTGAATTAAATAAAAAAAAAAGCAAAAAGGTAAGTGCGGGCATATTGATAATATGTTATTATATTACGTGATTTCTTGGTATCCTATGTAAATTCTTGATATCTTAAATATACAATTAATGAATACGATTTTTGATTCATATTGATGAGTTGAAAAAGAGATAGAGATGGTTGAATCAAAATAATTTATTTTTTTAAGTTCAATTTCTGCTAGAGGACAATATGAATGTTATACCATGTTCCATTAAAACACTCAAAGGGTTATACGATATATCGGGTGTAGAGGTAGGCCAACATTTATATTGGCAAATAGGAGGTTTACAAATCCATGCCCAAGTACTTATCACTTCTTGGGTAGTAATTGCTATCTTATTAGGTTCAGTCATTATAGCTGTTCGGAATCCACAAACCATTCCGACCAACGGTCAGAATTTCTTTGAATATATACTTGAATTTATTCGAGACTTAAGCAAAACCCAGATTGGAGAAGAATATGGCCCTTGGGTTCCCTTTATTGGAACTATGTTCCTATTTATTTTTGTTTCTAACTGGTCAGGTGCTCTTTTACCTTGGAAAATTATACAGTTACCTCATGGAGAATTAGCTGCACCCACGAATGATATAAATACTACTGTTGCTTTAGCTTTACTCACGTCCGTCGCATATTTTTATGCTGGTCTTAGCAAAAAAGGATTGGGTTATTTTGGAAAATACATTCAACCAACCCCCATCCTTTTACCCATTAACATCCTAGAAGATTTCACAAAACCTTTATCTCTGAGTTTTCGACTTTTTGGAAATATATTAGCTGATGAATTAGTAGTTGTTGTTCTTGTTTCTTTAGTCCCTTCAGTAGTTCCTATACCTGTCATGTTTCTTGGATTATTTACAAGTGGTATTCAAGCTCTTATTTTTGCAACCTTAGCCGCGGCTTATATAGGTGAATCCATGGAAGGTCATCATTAACTAGCTTTTCAAATAGTCTTTTTTTTATTCTATTATTATTAAGCAAGCTTATCCCACATGATTCATGATAATCCAATTGGATGGATAAGATAATAGTGTATGATTCCATCATCTAGAATTGTAGGAGAAAAGATAGACAATATTCCAACAGAATTATCAAAAAAAGAAGGGCTGGGGAGGTTATAGTTAGACTATAATATATGTAATAATGTCTATAAGCTCTAAACCCCCGTCTATTTTTCTAGGAATTTTTCTATTCCAAAATCAATTAAAAAAAGGGAGAATGGTTTACATTATGGAAGAAAAAGAAAAGAATGGATATGTAATATTAGAATAACATTAAATATTCTTTAGTTATATGAGGTAAGTCTATCCATAATATCGCTATATTACATAACTATATAATATTTATTATAGTATTATTTATTTTATTTATTATATTTTATTATATATGGTATTGCTAAAATTTCTATTTTTCCTAATTACAATCAATCCTATAATAATAATCCGTATCCTCATTATTCATATTTATTTGTTATGTTATATATGAACAATATACAATAATATATATAATATATATATATATATATTATCCGGTGTAATTCAAATTCAAATTAGATTCATTATATATTTCTTATTTATATATTTATTTATATATTTTATATATTTATTTATATATTTTATATATTCTTAATTCTTATATTATATTGTATTATATATTAATATATAATATTTATTAATTTATATTGGATTAATTTAGTATTAAATTAATTTGATAATTTGATTGATATTGATTGCAGCTCACACTGCATTTAGATAGATTTCAATATAAGTCCTTCTCTTCTATTTCGTATGAAATTTTTTTTTGAATGAAAAAAGAAATAAACTTTACAATAGTGTAGTAAAGAACGAAGAATTAAATGAAAGAATGGTTCGAAACAAAGAAATACATATAGTTACAACTGTATGCATATGGATTTACAAAAACTCTATGATAGTTAAAAACGAAAAACGAGATAGTTCTGACGATTCCGTTTTTTAATTTAGTAATATTATTATTTCAACTTGCAGTTTTTAGTTACTTTGACCGCTGGATCTTAATTAAAAAATTCATAATTGATTGGTTGATTGTATCATTAACCATTTCCTCTTTTTTGTTTTGTGCGAGGAACTTACCATGAATCCACTGATTTCTGCTGCTTCCGTTATTGCTGCTGGATTGGCCGTGGGGCTTGCTTCTATTGGACCTGGAGTTGGTCAAGGTACTGCTGCAGGCCAAGCTGTAGAAGGTATTGCGAGACAACCAGAAGCGGAGGGTAAAATACGAGGTACTTTATTGCTTAGTCTAGCTTTTATGGAAGCTTTAACAATTTACGGACTGGTTGTGGCATTAGCACTTTTATTTGCGAATCCTTTTGTTTAATCCTCGAAATAAGAAAAAAGTACCTTATACCTTAGATACTTTTTTCTTATTAACTATTAACTTGTGACTTGAACTTGGAATTTTCCTTTGCTTCTTACAATTATATTAACGCGTTACTCAAAAATTACTTATTTTTATTTATTGAGACAATACCTGGGAAGGGTTGATTTGAAGATTAGGAATTACCGCATTCGCTTGCTTTCTTCCTTTCTTTCTTTAGCTTAGTACAGTAGAAAACTTTTTTATTTTCATTGTTTGGAAGTGTTTCAACAAATGAAATATTTTTCAATTGATATCAGATCTAAAACCTAAGTCTAAAGTCTAAGTAAAGTATCTTATTAGATTAGAAAATTTTGTAAAATGTAAAAAAAGTAAAAAAATTTAAACAAAACAAATTAAATTACTCGATTTCATTTATTCTCATTAAATAAATAAAGTGGAAAAAAAAATCGATAAAAAAAAAGGGCGATCGGAGTGATACAAAAAGAACTCTGTTCTTTGTTAATCCTATCCAAAATAGAGGGGAATATATGAAAAATGTAATTTATTCTTTCGTTTACTTGGGCCACTGGCCATCCGCCGGAAGTTTCGGGTTTAATACCGATATTTTAGCAACAAATCCAATAAATCTAAGTGTAGTACTTGGTGTATTGATTTATTTTGGAAAGGGAGTGTGTGCGAGTTGTTTATTTCAAGAATTGGATGGATCCATCCATCTGCACTTATGGTATTTATAAGGGATAGAAAAAATAGTAAAAAAGTGCACGATCTCGACGAATTTCTTCTGAATAAATTAAGAAATTATATGCAAGAACCATAGCATTTCGTAATTTATTGGTAAATCCACTTTGATTCTCTATCAACCAATAATGCGAGACCTTTAACATGGTTAAAGCTAAATTGTTTAAAGTCCGGACAAAACATGGTATTCTTTCTACCACTACATTAGTAACCAAATAGTTCAAATAAATTACCAATTTATTTGATATATAACACTCATATCAATAAATAAATTTTAACTATTTACAAGATAAAAAAAAGGAACTTTGTTTGCTTTTTTTATCTAATGCCGAATCGACGACCTATGTATAAAAAATAGGAATTTTTGGACTTTAAGAAACAAAAATATAATATAATTATAATTTTTATTATTTTCATTTTTATAATTATATTTCCTTTTTTCATTAAAAAAAAAATGAAAAAAAAAAGTACAAATAAAAAAACAACTTTGCTGACAATTTTAGATTTTGATCTGGTCTAGTCGGAAGAGTCTTCCTAATATTCTGGTTTTTTATAAGTTTTGATATGTTTAACTACAAACAGAAAAGAGAAGGTAGGCTCATTACATTAAAAAAGCTATGGGAATACTCATACCATAAATAAATAATTGAGCGTGAGAGCCAAATGAATCGAAAGATTCATGTTTGGTTCGGGAAGAGATCATGGAAGTTGTGAAATTAATGGTAAGATAATCTACTTTCATTAAATGATTTATTAGATAATCGAAAACAGAGAATTTTAAGTACTATTCGAAATTCGGAAGAATTACGTAAAGGGGTCATTGAGCAGCTCGAAAGAGCCCGGACTCGCTTACGTAAAGTGGAAATAGAAGCAGATGAGTATCGAATGAATGGATACTCTGAAATAGAACGAGAAAAAGTAAATTTGATTAATGCCACTAGTGATAGTTTGGAACAATTAGAAAATTATAAAAATGAAACGCTTCATTTTGAACAAGAAAAAGCGATTAATCAGGTCCGACAACGAGTTTTCCAACAAGCCTTACAAGGAGCTCTAGGAACTTTGACTAGTTGCTTGAATAGTGAGTTACATTTCCGTATGATCCGTGCTAATATTCGCATTCTCGGAGCCCTGCAAAAAATAACGGATTAGCCTTAGTTTCGAATTTAGGCATTATTTTTTTCCTTCCTAAAAAGAATAAAATAAAGAAACGCTAATGGTAACCCTTCGAGCCGACGAAATTAGTAATATTATCCGTGAACGTATTGAACAATATACTAGAGAAGTAAAGATTG